TATCCATTTCATGTTAAAACAGATCTTTTATTTTTATTTGTACATTTGGGGTCCTTTAGAGAGTTCCTTTTAGAAAAATTATCCTTGTCTTTGTTTATGTCTTGGGTTGGAACAGATTACGATAATTCGTCCCCGCCTACGGATCAGTCGACATTTTTCACAAATTTTACGAACAGAGGCCCTGATTTTCATATTTTGCATTCCTTAACTTAAACTTAATTCCTAATCTACTTCGTGGAAGAAAATAAGTTTCTTGAAATTTCATTTAAAATCTCGACTTGTATCTCCCCAAAAGTAATCTTAAATCACCTAATCGTTCGAGTTCGAATCTTTGTTGCGGAGTCTAAAAATTATACGCCCTCGAGTTGAATCATAACGACTTACCTCAATTTTGACTCTATCTCCTGGTAGTATCCGTATAAAACTACGTCGGATCCTTCCTGAAACATAACCTAGAATCAGATCTTCATTATCTAAACGAACCCGGAACATACCGTTGGGAAGTGATTCAGTAATTAAACCTTCATGAACCCATTTTTGTTCCTTCATTCCAGGTAAAACCCCCTTGAAATATCAACTAATGGAGGAGGAGTGATATTAGATAACTCTTTATCTTTTTTTTTTTCACAAATAATCAATTTCATATCTAATTTTGATAGTCGAAGGATTACCATATATAACACAAGATTTCTCCCCCGATTCCTTCTAATCGAGCTTCTCGGTCTGTCATTATACCTCGAGAAGTAGAAATAATTACAATCCCTATACCACCTAAAATTCTAGGAATTCTTTGATAGTTAGAATAGATTCGTAGACCAGGTCGACTTATACGTTTTAAATTTAAAATAGTTTGATATGGCCCCTTCCTATTTCTTCTATGTTGTAGGGTTAAAACCAAAAAATCTTTGTTGTTTTCCCGATGTTTTCTCACGTTTTCTATAAAACCTTCTCTTAAAAGTATTTTTACAATGCTTTCAGTGATGCTAGTAGATGATATTCGAACCGTTACTTTTCTATGCATGTCAGCATTTCGTATAGAGGTTATTATGTCAGCAATAGTGTCCCTACCCATAATGAACTAAAATTTGTGGTTCCTCAAAATTTTGATATAATAAACATGATATTTTTTGTTATGAAGTAACATTATTAAAGGTATATACGTGAGACACAATCTATTAATCATTCAAACAAAATACTCTACTATACCTTTATAACTCTATATGATGATGATGTTCTTATCTTATAATACTTCAGGGGCTAATGACACTATTTTAGTAAAATTTAACTTTCTTAATTCTCGGGCGATCGCACCAAAAACTCGAGTTCCTTTTGGATTTCCTTCTTCATCAATGACAACTGCAGCATTGTCATCATATCGTATTATCATACCATTATCGCGTTTGAGTTCTTTACAAGTACGTACAATTACAGCTCTGATCACTTCCGATCTTTTTAGGGGCATATTTGGTACTGCTTCTTTGATCACAGCAACAATAACATCACCAATATGAGCATATCGGCGATTACTAGCTCCTAGTATTCGAATACACATCAATTCTCGGGCCCCGCTGTTATCTGCTACATTCAAATAGGTCTGGGGTTGAATCATATCATTTTTTTTTTTATCTGTTCTTTCAATGCAAAACAAAAGGGGCTAAAAAAAAAAAGAAACCTGCAATTGCTTTTTTATTCCAAGAACTCTTTCTTTTGGTTATACGTTTCTATCACGAAATAATGAATTGAGTTCGTATAGGCATTTTGGATGCCGCTATTGAAATAGCCTTTCGAGCTATATTTTCTGCTACTCCACCCATTTCATAAAGTATTCTACCTGGTTTAACAACAGCTACCCAATATTCGGGAGATCCTTTACCCGACCCCATACGTGTTTCCGCAGGTCTTACTGTAACGGGTTTGTCTGGAAATATACGTACCCATATTTTTCCACCACGGCGGGCATTTCGTGTCATTGCTCGTCGCCCTGCTTCTATTTGTCTAGATGTGATCCAAGCGGGTTCAAGTGCCTGAAGAGCATATCGACCGAAACAAATAGAATTACCTCGATACGATATTCCCCTCATTCTTCCTCTATGTTGTTTACGGAATCTGGTTCTTTTGGGGTTATAGTTGATGGTTGTTTCGCAATGCCATCTCTACTACAGAACTGGACATGAAAGTTTCTTCTCATCCGGCTCCTCGCGAATCAAAACAATTGAAAAAAAAAGTCGCGGGCGAATATTTACTCTTTTATCTTTTAATAGCTAGTTCAGTTGTAGGGTTAGCCCACGATCGCTCAGACTAAATGAAATTATTCTCTGGTTCGTTCCGCCATCCCACCCGATGAATCATTAGGATTCATTTTCAATAAAATCTTCAGCATTCACAGGTTCCGTCGTTCCCATCGCTTCTCGATTAATGCTTAGGTCTGAATTATACAACGGAGCCTCTCATTTAATCATTTAATTTGTTCTTGAACCAATCGTCTCAGTCTTTATTGGCT